ATGGTTGATCCAATTTGATGGATTCGCCCTCTGAAACAAGAAGTTCTGGTCCTGGAGGGATAATATCAACCACTTGACGTCCACCCGTATCTGTTATGGTTATTTCATACCCCCCCTTTTCTTTTCGTATGATTTTGCTTACTATACCTGCTGCTGTAGCATTATAAATTGTATTGTTACTCTTACTCCCGTCGGGATAAATCTGACCCCTTCCCCTGTTACCGCCCACGTATATAGGATATTTTAAAAAGTGAATATCTTTCTTAGTGGCAGGATCGGGGGAAAGGATAGGAAAGGTGATTTCACTATATTTCTGACCGGGTACGGGTCCTATCACAAGAATATTTTTTTTATTGGGGCGATAGCTCTGAAAAGACAAATTGCCTATCTTTTCTTTAATCTCTGGAGAAATACGATCGGAGGGGGCTAATTCAAACCCTTCCGGTAAAATAAGAACAGCTCCTACATTCAAACCCCCCTTTTTACCATTAGCAAGAACTTGTTTCAGTTGCATATCATAAGGAATTCGAACAACTGCTTCAAATACAGTATCGGGAAGTACCGCCTGTGGAACCTCAATATCGACGGGCTTACTTGCTAAATGGCAATTGGCACAGACAATACGCCCAGTCGCTTCTCGTGGATTTTCATAACCCTGTTGTGCAAAAATAGGATACGCATTTGAAACGGCTGTCCGAGTTATGATATATATCATGAGCGATACGGAAATAGATCGAGTAATCTGCTTCTTTATCCAATAAAAAGTCTTTCTAGTTTCCATGGTCCAATCTTGATTCCAAATTTTCTACAATAAATGGGGTAAGTCGCTAGTATAGTTTCCTATCCACGATTCTGCTAGTTATTGGGGAATAAATTAAATGGAATAATATTTTATTGGCATAATATAAGATAAACCCCCCAATGGGTCGAAATAGAAAGCGTAAGCCCGATTTTTAATGCTTTATTTAGGTAGAACTACAAAGTAACAAACGCTCTAATTAGATTAATATCAGTAGATCCTCTATCAGTCATTCATTGAATGATAAATAACTACAAGTGAAGGAGATACGCGATTTAAATAACGAAAAATCCAATATTTAAAAATTGTATCCAGAATGACTGGAAAAGTGGAAACCAGCCCAGATATAATTTCATCATTATGAACAAATCCAAAATGCTTGTAGACGGAGCCAACCATTAGTTCCCAACCGTGGGGTGAGTGGAATCCGATACATAAATCCGTTAATAAAAGAATAGAAAAAGCTTTGACTGTGTCGCTTAAGTTATATAGGAATTTCTGGGCCCAAGAGTTAAGAATAACAAGTTCTTCATTACCCAAAATAGAATAACCGCTTAGAATAAAAAAACAGATTATATTTGTTGAGAAGTGCAAAATCATATGGATCCGATCCTCATTGTGTATCTTGATTAATTGAATCATTTCTTTTTGGATTCCTATACGAAGTTTTTGTAGATGTGTCTCCGAGTATTCTTCGATCATTTCGTCCAAGACGAGGAGTTCCTCTAATTTTATGAATTTTTCTAGAATTCCCCTTTCTTGAATATCATTAAAAAAAATTTCGGATTGCCCAGCATTCCACCACTTAGTAACCCAAGATTCCAGGCTTTTATTAAATGAGAGAGAAAGACACCAGGGCAAAAATACTATAAATAGAAAATTTAACGGGGGAGTGAATGCTTTCTTTTTTGTCATTTTTTCATCGGTGAATTGTTAGTCAACTCGCCTCATTTGTTGACTCTATGCAATCGAATATTTCTTTCACGCATGAGTTCTATACAAGATATGAAACCTATAAATTTATTTTCTTTGTTGTTATTGAATCTAGAAAGAATAGAGAAATCAACTAAGAAGCCACTTCGAATGAAGAAATACTAAACAAATATTGTTTCACGATATCTCAATCGGCAACATTGTCTCCTTTGGATGAATGATCGAAAGAACCCCTTTAACTTTAAAATGAATATTAGTTAACTTTTGAGACGAAAGAACTCCCGTTCTATCAAAATATCCAATCCAACAATTATTAAACTTAACAAAAAAAGATCAATTTATTTATACCGAAACGGTTTGATATAGGAATTATTGAGATTTGTTACTTGTTTGAATTAAATGCATACGTATAAAAAAACACAAAAAGAGTTTCGTTTTATGGTTGTTCCGCCCGCTTTGCTTTGGCTCGAATGAGCCTTTTGATGTGTGATGTGATGAAATTTCACACCTAAATTTTATTATGGTATCGAAAAAAGAATCTTCTTTTCCTTTTTCCCTCCCGATGATCCTGATGATAAAGGCATCTCTTTTCCACGCATTTCTCAAAAGACTTCAAGCGGTACGCGCAAGAAATAGGCCAATTCGGCAGCCTTTTGTTCAATGTCTCGTGGAACCAAATTCTCATCAGTAAGAGTTAAGGGAATGGCCCCCTGCCCGCGGATGTCCATATAAAGAACACGACGAGCATAAATACCCTCTTTAACCTCTATTCGAATGGACTGAATATCTTTTAAAAGGAAGCGGAGGAATATGCGACGATTTTTTCCAGGAAATCCCCAACGAAAAATACACACTAGGCCCTCTCCTCTATCGAATCGATCATAACCACTGCCTACATTCCAGGAAATTGTACACCACAAATAGGAGCTAATAAAGAGACCCGAGATTCCGTAGAAAGACATCACGATCCCTTGCGGAAAAAAAGATATCCAACTTCTCCCAAGATAACTCGAAGTTCCAACCAATAGGAATCCTAATGAACTTAAAAAAAGGATAAAGGCCCAGCAGAAATTACTTATTTTGCGAGACCCCATTATAAGTTCTATCCATATATGTTCTGATCGCCAACTCATACTTGATCCGATTCCATTTTATTGTAATTTAGAGCATACCTCAAATTAATTTGACTTTACTTTTTTTTGTTTCCCAAGTAACTCTCATCAACTAGCACTAGAACCTTTAGGAGTAAGCGGAGTAAGTCATCAAATTGAAATTAGTTAGAGCTAAAATCATAAGATACCCCTTATATGATATGAGTTATAGATCCGCGGGCTTTCTCTTTTAGCCATTCGGCGTCCTGGTCGATTTGAAAACCGCTAGAATTCATTTACTCATATATCATGTTTATGCAGGCGTTAGAGTTCTTTCCTTTATCTTTATATGCATATGCGGCAAAAATCACATGTTATACCGAATTCAATTAAATTTAAATAAAGATCTGTGTTCTGATACAAATCATAGTTTTGAAAAAAAAAAATGGAAGAAATTAGGCGCCACCGCATCTAACTAACCTTATTTTTTTGAACATGAAGAGATAAAGAAGCCATTGCAATTGCCGGAAATACTAGGCCTACTAAAGGCACAAAAATAGAAGGAAAGCTGAAAGTTGTCATAAAATGGGTGCCTCAATTTATTATTTGTACCTGTATATTATTTATTTATAAATAAAAGGATTTTCTATTTTATACTAATTATAATTAAGAATTTGAATTCTTATGAATTTTTTTATTAATTCAATTTGAAATTCTTAGTATAGAGCTAACTATCTAGAATAGATAGTTAAATATCGAAGTTAATATATAGAATAAACGCAAGAAATGTAGAACTAACTAAATGAACTTAGTCATCTTTCGACACGAAAGATATGCAGGCGAATGCCCTTTTTTCTTGATTTTTTTGTCTTTTTCGTTTCTTCTAATTTAATCCTAATAACGAAAGAATTTCTTAAACATTAGTGAAATATTCATTAGAATCCGAACCAACTGGGATTGGTAGCTAAAACAGTATTTTCGATAAATGTAAATAGAGAATAAAAAATGTAAATAGAGAATAAAGAAAAAACTCTCTATTTACATTTTTTATTTTAATTATATCCGTATAGGTAAAAAAAAAAAAAGAATTATCCGAACCTTTTGATACTTTCTAAGTTAGTTCTTACGAAACCAACAAAAATTCCCTTCTTCCCTTCTTAGTTACTTTTATTTCGATAAACTAACTACTCATTTGCTAAAAAACAAATAACAAACAATTTAACTTAGTTCGCTATTGAATTTGGATTCAAAGGAAGAAAAGCATGGAACGCAACTAACTCACTCAGAACACTTTTTAAAATATTACGTGGGACAATTAGGTCGAATAAACCCTTCTGGAATAGGTATTCAGCCGCTTGCGAACCTTCGGGTACTGTTTTATTCAATGTTTGTTCAATTACTCTTTTACCCGCAAATGCAATGTAGGCATTGGGTTCGGCAATAATGATATCACCCAACATACCAAAACTCGCCGTCACCCCACCAGTAGTAGGAGATGTAAGGATTGATACATAAAATAACTTTTTATTTGATTGATAATCATATAAAGCGGACGAAATTTTAGCCATTTGCATCAAGCTCAAACTTCCTTCTTGCATGCGCGCCCCTCCGGAAGCACATACTATAATAAGAGGTAGAAACTTATTAGTAGCGTACTCAATCAAACGGGTAATTTTTTCCCCGACTACGCATCCCATACTACCTCCCATAAATTGAAAATCCATAATCCCAACTGCTACGGGAATGCCGTTTAGTTGGCCGATGCCGGTTTGAACAGCCTCAGTTAATCCTGTCTTCCTTTGATAAGAATCAATGCGATCTTTATAAGGTTCTTCTTCCGAATGAAATTCAATGGGATCCAGAGAAACCATGTCTTCATCCATAGGATCCCAAGTACCGGGATCGATCAAAAGTTCGATTCTATCTGAACTACTAATTTTCAAATGATATCCACATTGTTCACAAATATTCACTTTTGATTTCAAAAATTTCTTATAATTTAATCCATAACAATTTTCGCATTGAACCCACAAATCCCTATATTTTTGACTTACATCGTGATCATTAGAACTTTCTCTTAAAGTAAAATCACTACCCTTCGCGCGGATTCGTATACCCGAACCCCCCCTTTCGCTATTATTTCGAATTTCACCATAAATGGAACTATAAATGTAACT